CCATCTAAAATATCAAAAGAAAAATGGATCCAATTTCGACCTCTTATTATGATATTACGATCAAATTGAGTAAAAAAAAAGGATTCTGGGTTGAATCCGTTCTCTATGAATGAGATAAAGACATAAAAACCAAGAACGTTATGTTATAGAGTTCACTTTTTTGAGCATTTAACTTATTTCGTTGCGTCCATTGTTATTGTTCACAAAAAGATTTGCGGAGAAGATAAATTACTCATTTGGGGGGATATAGCGATCTAGCTATTCATATATTCTACTTTTTGACTTGGTACAACGGAAGTCGTGCTAGATCTCTATCCTAATTTCTCGGATATTCCATTATGAAAATTCATGCACGAGGATTCCTTATAGAGAGATGTAGATAAGATACCGGATTAGGTATCCGTGTAACAATTTCGATTATGGGGTTTACATATATACAGTCTTGTTGTTATAATTGAAAAAGATTCATTATTGAGAATTCTTGATACTGATTAGTCGTGTATCAATTTGATTGCCTTAGGCATTAAGGGGAACAGGATTGGAAATCAAAATACAAGAGGAATTCCATAATTCACAGTTAATAGTTAATGGTTCCAATTTGCCTTGCCCCGAATTTTCGAGTTTGTGACTGGAAATCCTTTTTTATCCTTCAATAGAAAAGAAAAGTTTTTCGGTGTTGTGTGTTTTGAGAGACTATATCTATGGGATAAATAAAAATCTAAATCCAAATCAAATAAAAAAGAAACGAAACTGTTCAGTAATCCACTAAAAAGGGATAGTTCCTGCCAGTTTGTTTTGTATCGTTTTGGCGGCATGGCCGAGTGGTAAGGCGGGGGACTGCAAATCCTTTTTCCCCAGTTCAAATCCGGGTGTCGCCTGATCAACACAAGACTCAGAATACCCTATTCCACCCCGCTGATAGAACTCGCAGAACTCTTACCCAACAGAAACAGAAGCAGGTAAGGAATAGTATTGTCAATACTTAGCAATTTCCTTACACTGCCTAGTGTAGTGTCTACTCTACTGACTGAGTCTTTAGTTAGATTGGATAGGCTGATGGGCAATAAAATTCGAAGGAGTGGAAAGGACTGAAATGAAGGTACTTTGTAGCCAGACTCACAAGATTCTCTGAGTGGTAGAAAAATCAATAAATAATCAATGGGGGGGTTGGCTCTTATAGAATAATAATACAAAGTCGAAAAAGAATTCTTTTTGGAAGTCCCCACCCCTATTCCAAGGAGGTGACCGTGTCTCTTGCATTTGTTTAATGCTTACGGATTCGACTGGAAATCATATAGGAACTTATTACGAATAGATTCATTGGATTGGTTGATAAATAGTCTTATTCTTATCCTATTATTTTGTTTTGTTTGACTCTGTGCCCTCTATTCCATTATTATTAGTGATCAATAATGAAAAATCTTTTTTCATATTCATAGAAATAGGGGACATAATTGACATGGATATTGTAAGTCTCGCTTGGGCTGCTTTAATGGTAGTTTTTACATTTTCCCTTTCACTTGTAGTATGGGGAAGAAGTGGACTCTAGGGTACTGCTAATTGAGTTGAGTAATGTCATTGTATGACAATTGTTTAATAGATCTTTTTTTTTTTTTTAAAGCATTTTTCCATCAAAAATCCCCATTTCTAGATTCCACTGGAATTCGGTATTCTATTCTATAAATAAAAACCTTCAAACAAATATTTCAATGATACCCCCCTTTTTATTTCGAAACTCAAAGGGATATACATGCATGATAGATGATGGGAAATTTTTTCCAACCGAAATCTTCCTAACTATTCTATTTCAATGAACCAGCGATTACTAGTACTAGAATTAGGGCTATTACAATGACAATGAGGAGAAACCAACCCATATTTTTATATTTGTTTCCCTCTTTACTTTAAGAGTTAAAAGAAAAGAGTTAAAAGAGCAAGTCGGATGTATATTACGTACTTTCGACTGGAGGCGACATAAACATAGTGGTTGTACAAAAAGAAAGGTACTACACATAATAAGATCTTGTCTTAGGAATATTTTTTAGGCTTTATCGGCAGATCTCGTATCATGGTTCAAGCATAAAAAAGTGGGTGTGGTCCCCTCCTCCTTTTACAAATCAGAAAAAGCTCCCATAGAATTCTTTAGATCATCTATTAACGGCTCAATCAATTACTTCTTCGGAATGCTAAAAATGATTACTTTGTTTTGTTTTTTTTGACTTTTTTTATATAATATATCCCATACTATTCCTACTCCATTGATTGTTTCGACGGGATCCCGAGTACGTATTGAAAATGATCAATTAGAAACCCAGGAATTGGAGCATTGGAGTGCTGTTTACACATATGTAATTTTATATATTACTGAATATCTCTATATGTAAATACATATTATAGATTGATCTATATCAAACCAATAATCGATAGCGTGGTAGAAAGGTTTATCTAGTTCTTTCCACCATACTATCGATTCTAACGTGCTGATTCCAGTTCGCTCATTTGAGATTTCGAATTGGAATCCCTTTCATTTCTTCAATCAGTGATAAGAACTCAAAAGTAAAGTTTCACTCAATTTAATCATTTTTACTGACTGTTTTTACGTAGATGATAAGTAAAAAAGCAGTAGGAACTAAAATGAACAGTGCAGTAGCAATAAATGCGAGAATATTGACTTCCATAATCTCATCGTTTTTTTTATTCACAATAACTCGGGATCTAATCCCATAGAGATGATAAATCTTTCTCCTGTAAGATCCATGGGATGAATTGCATCCTGATGATACAGAATCAGACCAATAAATATAATGAATAACAATATCTGATCCATCAAATCGATTCATCGTTGAGAATTGAATAGTATAACATAGGAAGATCTTTTATCCATACCAAACCCCAAAATGGGATTCCTGATCCAATCAAAATTCCCATGGAATTTCTCATCTTTTCCACTCTTTTTTTATAACGCCTTTCTTACACAATCATAGGATGAGGTATCATCAGATGGGGGTTTCGTTGGTCATAGACCCACCCAAACAGTAGAAGTAAGAGAACGAGTTAAGTTATAAACAAAAATTTTGTGATGATATTATCATCGTGGAAGACGGATAAGTGTAATAAATATCAATATGAGTCTCAACCTCAATAGAAAAGATCTAATATTCCTTTCCCATTCCGACAAAGTCCTTATTTTTCTTTATATATAAATTTTGTTTGATCTTTTAGTTATTAGTATCCTCTTTTTAGTAGCCTACTTTTAGTAGATTGACACCGGGACATATACATCTCAGGATGTATACATAAAAAATTCTTTGAATAAGATGGGTTGTTTCAAATTCCTAATGTTGGGTTACACTAAATCAGAGCATATAAGGTTTATCAGAGCATATAGGGATAGGGTTTATCGGAAAAAAACTCCGTGGGGATAACTAGATTATGTTAATTGTCTATTGTACAATAAACAAATCGAATTTTTGTATGTGTTTCCGGGAAACATATGCGTACTCCACTCCATTGAATCTAAGAGCCAGACCTGTATCTGAATAGGGATAGGGTGGTACTGCCGATTTTTTCCCAATATACATAACATATGTCTCTCGCTCATTAATTGGTACTAGTTCTCATATTGGAACTATGAGAAATGCGAACCAGAAAATAAATAAGGACCCCCATGAGAATGAAACCCTACTCTTTTGTTCTCTGTTCACAGAAAAGAAAATGGAGAGATGAAACCATGGATTCATCAGATCCCGGGTCGGGACTGACGGGGCTCGAACCCGCAGCTTCCGCCTTGACAGGGCGGTGCTCTGACCAATTGAACTACAATCCCCGGGAAAGGAAATGAAGGTGTACAGCATACATATTCTTAATAATTTCATTTGAACCTTTTCTTTTAGATTGATATTCACCGTGTTGTAATCTAGAATGAGAGCGACTCAGATTTCTCGTAATCCTGTAGTTATTGCCAAATGGATTCTCATGAATAAAAAAAATGCTTGCTTTTTTTTACTCCTTTCCTTTACACATTATGAATCCCGAGGGTTAGAAATATCAGACATGGGACAAAAAAAGTAGGGATGGGATCGATCTACTTATCGTAGAAAAAAAATCTCTTTTTTCCGCCAGAAATGCTTGATATGAAGGACAAACTGGTTATATCATCCTCATGTGGATCGACGAATTATTGGGCCGAGCTGGATTTGAACCAGCGTAGACATATCGCCAACGAATTTACAGTCCGTCCCCATTAACCGCTCGGGCATCGACCCAGGAAGAATCCATTCTCGGCTTATTTTATTGATAATCTATGATCTACTTCCTTTCGTAGTATCCTACCCCCAGGGGAAGTCGAATCCCCGCTGCCTCCTTGAAAGAGAGATGTCCTGAACCACTAGACGATGGGGGCATATCTGCCCGATCGCCATCACACTATGATCATAGTATGATCAGTTTTTTGGAATTGTCAATATAATGGCATTATTATGACTAGATTCCAAAAAACTGACCTGCTTTCAGGATTCAAAAGAATTGATGATGGTTTACTTAGGAATCATCATAATCATTCATCATGATAATTTCTATATATTATATAGAATAGAGAAATTAGAAGTATCCATTAATAGATAATGGATTATTAATATATAATGGATATATATATCTATTTATATAGAGTATAGATAATTCTAATTATCTATATAGACATCCATATATATATCTATATATACGTATATATGAATATGACGAAGTAGAAGATCTCTTCAGAGAGTTATTTGTCCAACAGAAAAAAGAGCAAACTTTTTTCTTCATTTCCCTTCTATCTGCACTTATGGATTCGCTTATCGTTAAGATAAGATCTAGATAACACTCAGCGAGGAAATTTGTAAATGATAGACATTTTCGATTTTTTTTATAAAAAATCCGGTTACGGGTATCAGTCCAATTTCTTTATCACATCATTCGATGCTTGGATTGACCATGTATTAATCAAGTAAGTTTCGTTATGA